CTGAGACAGACCCTATGTTTACTTCGCGAGAGTCTTAGCTCGACATTGTCAAGCCATACTATCTACTCAAATGGATTTGAAACTAACATTATATCCTATATATCGGAGATAGTTGGTTTGCACTAGTAACTAAAGTCTTTCCCGGCTAGGAGATCCAAATCTATACAGTTTTTGGAGCTACTCAGTATAGATAGAGCTGATGCGCCTAAAAAAGCATATCTTCTTTACCCCACCCCTCTCGCAAGCAACTAGCTTAGTAAGTTTGACTTCAATCAAAATTCTTTATTTTAAGATCAGGCAGCCTGCCACTCTTACTGTCTTTGACACATCCTTTCTTCCATCTCATTATTTTAAGCCCTAATCTGAAAGCCGCTAATGATGAAAGTAAAGAGTGGTGAATCGGCTAAACAGAATTTTTATCAATCGGGATCGGCATCCCCTCTGGGTTGGGAGTTTACGTAGCTTGTGGTTGAGCAGGTACTCTACTGAATCTAGCATCTCGTTAGTCGCTTGAAAGCAGCTCTCCATCAAACAATAGAATTGGGCTTTGCTCACGGTCAAATGCCAAGAGGAGTTTGAGCGTAGAAAGAGCGGTGGTGCAGTATGAGTCCGGTACATATTGTATTGGCCCACAGAAAACAAATCGTACGAAGGGACAGAGGAGCAACCGGTGTTATACGTTCGAAATGGAACAAGGGAACTAAGATCGGTGTAAAGCAATTGTAGCAGCTCCGGTATCGGTATCGGTAGCATTCTCAGCTGATTCAATAAGCGGAGATGACAATAGCAATGGCTGTAACAGAACTCTCGATGACAGGAAAAATGCCCCCCATAAAGGTATCACTCTTTAGGGAAAAATCCCAGCTTTCCACCCCTTGTTCTTTTATTCGTTAAGGAAAAGAACCCCTTGGTGGCATCCTGCTCCTAGTGGACTGTATTGAGTGCTACTCACTGGCTAGGACCACGGCTTGGTGAATTTCCTTTCTTACTTACGAGTGCCATAAGGCTCCTGCTCAAGCTACTCAGCTAATTCGAAAGCGGAAAGGGAGAGAGCGACGAAAGCCATCAAATTGGTCAATTCTTCTTACTACACCGACGAGATAGCCCTCACCCCCGCATATGATGACCTAGGTACCGAGCTTTCCTAAGCATCCCCGGGTTTAAAAGCCAATTTCGGACAAGAGGAGCAAGTCCGGTTACCGCCCCTTCAGACGGTTACTCAAGGGAGTCCTACCTAAGCGCCTTAGAGCTGGGTCAAGGGGATTGAATTAGTTCAGGATCGGGACTTAGTTCACAGGAGGGAGAGGAGATTCGAAATAAAGGAGCAGGGCTTCCTTCGATACGTTTAGCAGGACAAGGAAGGCATTTGAATGAAGCACAAGCATCCCTAGGGCACCTAGTTTAGAAGCAACTTTAGACTAAGGAGCTTAGTCATTTTCTTATGAAATGTCTAGAAGGAAGAAGCACTCCAACTATTGTATGGGCTAGCTCTTTATACTAATAAATACGTGAGATTCAAAAAGGACTACAACCGATTACCTCACCCGGCTAGATCGCTATGGATTAGATTAGGAATAAATTAAGGCTGGCGGAAAACTCACAAGAGAAGGAATGGGACTATTCATACTGCTGGAACTAAAGGGACTTAGCCTTAGACTGGGACAATCCCAATAGGATAAATCAAACTATTAGGACTTTGACTTACTATACTGGGCTATCTATTCCAACTGGATGGGGGACTGCTACTGGTAGGAAGGATAAAGGGGAAAGGAAACACAAAGGGACTCCCCGTGTTAGAACATGAAATCTTGTCTTTTAGGTGTGCTGCTATTGTATTGATTGGTGCCCTATCTTTATTTTGCTGTTTTCGTTATTGCTGGATGGGGGGGAAGAAGAAGGGTAGACTGTATCTAGGCAGTGGGGGATAGTTATAATTTAAGTCAGATAGCTGCACCCCGGAGAAAGTGAGGAAGGAGCTTCCGCGCCCGAAGACTCGGCCGTGCAGTACGTACTTCTGTTTGGAGAGTCTTAGCTAGGACTTTGAGTGACTAGAGTAGCCCCTCTGTATCCGAAGGCTTTTGTTTATGCGCCTGAAAAGGCTTCAGATTTGGCTTATAGTTAAGCCTATCTTTATTCGGGAATTCTACTGAACGGCTTACGATCCACCCCGGGCACTAGGACCCTCATTCTAAGGACCTAGCGAATTCGGTATCCTATGTTTAAGATCGGCCTATGGATTTCAGGGGAAGGGCGATGTCGACCTTATTTCTTTCGTTATGGTGTTTTATAGCTAGCTAGTTTTCTTGGTCAAAAGCACCACTCTGGCCAAGCCCAAGAATCCATTGTTGGAGTTGACGGCTAGGAATTGCCTTGGGGCTAGTCTAAGGGCTTTGATTCCTTTCGAGCTAACTCTTAACTGCCAACAAGAGAAAGAGTAAGACTTGCTCTTTCTTCCTCTCGATACGAGAAAGCTTGAGTTTTTCCAGCTAAGAGTGATTGATGTCATACCATACGTCCTTCTTCAAACAATAGAATATTCTGCCTACGGGTTATGGAAAAACTCCTTATATAATAATAAATATAATCGTGATCTCGACAAATCTTTTTCGAAAGGCTAGTAGCTGAGTCTGTAACCTATCTCAAAGAGAAGGCTTTGAATGTAATATCATATGACTCCATAAAGAAAGTGGGACAGGAGCTCCCTTCTTTTTATTCATGTTTCTAGTTTACAGTTGAAGACAGAATGCAAGTAAACTTAGGCCTATGCCCCAAACCAAAACATCCCATTTTCTTACTCAGTCTTTAGGGTAAAACAAAACTGCCTCCCTCTAGGGACTTCCCCTTTATCTAATAAGGGAAAAGGACCCTTTAGATAATATAGGAAAGGTCCTTTTGAAAGGCCCCTTTTCTCTTTCTAATAGTAGGAGGCCCCCTTTCTTTTAGTAGGAAGCCCCTTTCCTTTAGGACGGAATTCTGTCTTTCGGGATGGTCCGCTTTCCAAACTCAATCTATCTAGTAGTAGTAGCCTTGCCCCCTTCCCAAAAGAGTCAAGCGAAAGTCTCCTCTAACTGATATAGGAAATTTAAGATTCTATTTTCGCTAGCCGTAACTGGAAAAACCCTTGATTGATCTCTGTCCGGGCTTTTAAAGGCCGGTTCACTGCCCACCAAGGGATTAGTATTCGGTGCGAGGATCAACCAGAGACGCAGATTCTAACACGGATCTGTCTCTTAAGAAATTTCTCAGTATGGAGTCCGACCCATCTCTAAGACGAGGGAAAAAAGGAGCTACTATGGGCTATCTATCAAAGAGGGGCGCTAGATGAAGAAAGCGCCTAAGACGCCTTTATGCCGCTCTCAAGCGAGGGGAAAGTTCGGATGTAGAGAAATCAAACCAGAAGAGACGGGACATAAGCCTTTATCGCCGATAGTAACAAAGGGAGACCCTTACTCTCCTATTTCAAAGGTGAGATTAATAAAAGATATATGCAAGGGATACAGGTGCGGGGGTACAGATATAGGAGTAAAACAAAGGGAGGACCGAGAAGACCAAAGATTCGTGGATTAGTTTAAAGTGGCAAGGTGCGAGCACCTAAGAATAAATGCTTTAAAGCGCTCATACTACTATCTACGTCATTTCTTTGGGGCATCCCCTTCTTCGCTCCAAGAGAAGGCTACTATCCATCTGTCATCGGCTAATAGCACCAATACGGGTAGAGTACTTGGCTAGCCTAATTGCCGAGGATAAGTCGGCAGAGATTGCAACGTGGAATCGGTAGTGAAGCCAGGAACGTTCGTCGGGTGCTACTCTAGAACCGATTCATAGAGAACCTCGGAATACACACCTGGAACTACACTAAGGCACATCCGAATCCGGTTCCCAGTGACCAGTTTATCGACTCAGCATTTTCGGAGGGAAATTCTATATAGGGGTCCCCAACGGCAGAGTAGGAAATTCACTGCTTTCTATCCCAGTCTAGAAAACTTCCTAGCGTTCGTTCCCTTACTTCAGGTTTTGCTGTCTTGCCCGCTACGACTGGCTTGCTTGAATGGAATGACTGCCGAAGCCACTCTAGGCGATTGGCTTGCTTCCGACTTCTTTGCTTGCGCATTTAGTACGACATTTCTCATACCGATTTCTTCCGTGCTTTATTAAGGTAATATCAAACCCCCTACTGTGAGAAGTTTGGTTTCACTCCTTTCCCAAGCCAGCAAGAATCACTCTAACAACAGATATAGAGACAATCGCTCCTAATGGAACACTTACTAAATTTCGATGCACCGCTTCTTCAACTATTTCATAGCCCCCAATGGAAAGCCTAAATCTTCACTCCTCCAATCCTTCCTCGGACATCAAAATCAATAGTGTAAGAAGAAGAGCGGTTAGGAGAGCAAGGGATATTCCAACAACGGTTATTGCAAAGACTGGTTATTCAACAGCGCATACTGGTCTACGAGTACTAGGCATGCCTCCACCTTCCTCCAGGAGTCAAGTTTCTATTGATAAAAGTACACCTCCTTCACCGGCTCCTTAGTAATGTTCAAAACAAAGCCTAGCATAGTTTCACCGAGCTTTCGATAGAGTCAAGGGAGAATGCCGCTGTTCTTTTTTCCTGTCTAAGTTAGTGACGCTCCTTTCCACTTTTATCACCCTGCAAGATAAGGCCCAAACCTATACTATAGATAGGGCGTTTTCGAGGAAGTAGGCACCTCTTAGATCGATATCCAGTATTTGAACAATTAGATAAAAAAAATTTTCTTCTAGGTAACGATTTTCCTAAGGTAAGGAGCATAAGCAAATAATTGTTCTAGTAAGGGGTCTTTATCCCTCAGCTTACATTACCCACTTTATTAGTATAGAACATAGGCATGAATATGATATGGGGAGATATGGGATCTTGCTAATCTTTCTTAATTAAGCAAATGGAGATGGAAGAGCATTTCTCCATTAGGTAGGATTCCTAAAAAAGGAAGGTCCGTACTTTCCAGCTTCTTCTACCCTCTCTCCTTCTCCCTTGGCTCGTTCCAAGTCAAGTCTTCCACTCGTTTCTTAACAGTCGAGCTGATTATTGTCAATGACAAAAAAACGGGCTTTGATGGCACGATTGGCCTGTGCTTAATGAGTCTTAGCTCTCCTTCTATCTCCAAAGGAAAGCAAGGTATCGGAAGATTGATTGTTCCCCTAGAAGACAAAGAAGGGATAGACTCTATTCCCCCTTCGCTTGGAAGGCTATGATTAGCTCTTCTTCTTATATCTCCTGAGGTAAAGGAAGATGAAATATCTGAAAAACTAGTGGATTCATACCCTTATCAGTCAGTTTCAGAAAGTGGACACCTATCTGCAGCCTCTGCTTCTGGATTCGCTACTCTTCAATCCTCCTAGATAGAGTTTGGGATTTTATTAAATAGAAGAAGAGGGATTGGGGTGAAGGGAGCACCATAGACAAGAGCAGATGTCAACCATTTTCGATAACTAGTAGAATGGTTTCCACCTATAGATCCTCTTGTATTGCCCATTCGAAAAGCGAGACGAAAGAGGGAGGGACATTAGTGATTCCCCTACAAACAATCTAGCAATGTTCTCGAATTTTATGAATTTTATATTGATGGTAGCCGTCCTGTCCTCGAAGTAGCTATCAACGGCAGAGGAAGTTGCTAGCACTATCTAACGGCTCCGTTTGTACTAGTGTCCTCTGCACACTGTGCCTCTAGGAAGCGCTCAACTCAATCCCAACATGGTTCTCTGTAACTGGACGAATTCGGTTTTAGAACTTCTCTCTCTTTTGGCTATTGATGACCAGTCTTGACTTCAGGCGGTTCCACCACTAGGGGGTAATAAAGAGCCCTGTTAGGGTTCCGGTCAAGCGAGCATCTCCATACCCAACTTCTTGTTCAAGCCCACTTCATTGACTGATAGTTTCTCTTCCCCTGCCCACGAAATCGAAGGTTCTCATTTTACCTCGGATGTGAAGGAGGAATGAACGGCCATCTCAGACTCGTACTTCTATCAGCTCACTCGACGAAGGAATCTGGGGAGTCCCAAGGCACCTATTGACATAGAGGTTGAATATACAGCCTGGAATGTGCAGGAGCGAACCCTTATTAAGACGATGATTTTTCGACCCTGATCTTTCTATAGCCGCAAAAAATCCAATAAAGAGGCAACCACTATCAGGTTAGTAGCGGAACGAGCTTTCTCTTTTTCTAAGAAATTGGAAGATGAGAGCAGGTTCCCATTCGAGGAGCGCAATGGAAAATCCGCCTTTGAGGGTTCATGTCCGAATCAGGGATGTGGTAAGGAAGCGTAGCAGTTCAATTTCAAAGGTTAGGTGCGTGGTAGCTCGATCATCATAAGATCCACCAGCAACTCTCTTATCTACCCAATTGGAAAATCTTTATGTTAAGATTATATAGTGAAGTAGATCGCTCGCTCTTTCCTTCTACTTTGGACTTACATTCAGCTTGCCTTCCGTGGAGTAGCTCTTTTCTTCCAGGCGAATAATTCTCACAGAGTCTACGCGCACCTTTCTATCGCTATCGTCGCCAATAACCGACAAAGAAAGTTTGCAACTACGTAGAACACAGCCCAATGAACACAAACCAACAAAATCGACACTTCCACAGACTTTTCCTCTGTCCTACGTTAATAAAGGAAAGGGGAGATGAGATTGTGTACTTAATCACAAAATCTCCAGCTACTGAAGCTTGAACAAGAATAGGGGCCAGCGAAAAAGCCAGCAAGATCAAAAAACAAGGCCAGCTAACGGAGAAGGGATACGATCCGCCTGCGAGAGGCGACTTGCTCTTCCCGCATGTGCAGGTTTCCATCCTGGGGGAATTGCGGCTACGAAGCGCAAAGGGGTGCGCTTTCGGTCTTTTATCCTTTTTAGGCTTAGGAAGAAAGCCAAAAAAACATTTATAGATGTTGTATCAAAGGTCAATGAACATCCACCCACTCTATTAAAATCCAAGCATCAATCAAGACAGAAAAGTCTCGCTGCTGGGACAAGATAAAGGTTCCCTCCATCCATTCCTTCCTTCCTTCTTTTTTAAGAAAGAGAAAAAGAGAAGTCAAGGACTTGTCCTCATGATCTCCTAAGGGTCTTGCCATAGGCATAACTAATAGACAAAGAGTTCCAACTATCGAATCAAAGCAAAGAGGAAGGGAGCCCCTTTCCCCAGTTGACGAGAGAAAGCATTTAAAGGAAAGAGACCTAGGCCTTCTATTCCCGATTCTCTAAACAAGAGATAAAGTCATAGAGCGGACAAACCCCAGAGCCTCATGCGTGTCTTGCCTTGAGCTAGCCAAAAGAAGGAAACCAACATTAGACTCTCTCCGGCACCGCGTTCATCAAGCTTCAAAAACGAGATTCAATTCAAACAAAACATCGAGCGAGGAGCAGACCCTGGGCCAATTACTGGCATTGACGAGAACGGCTTTCTAATTCAAGTTTCCGGTACCTAATACTAGTCGACCAGAGAGAAGGCGACTTCTCCGCCAAGAACCAAAGCTAGACGGGGCCAGAGAGAATGAAAGCTAGTCGGAACGGAAGGATAGTAGAGGAGATGTGGATCTGCTTTCGTTGGAGAGCCCCTCTCTTAGACGCGGTAGTGGATGAGAAGTGGATCCATCCAGTTCAGGCGGATAGCCAGTTGTATCGGGTAGAACCTCTCTCACCTACGCTATTCTCAAACGGGAGATCGGGATCGGGGGGGATCAATAATAGGCCTTTCTGAAGGCATAGAAACAACATATGAGGAAGATGCTGCGGATATACAGATACGGAAGAGGAGCTCTACCCGGCGGGGTTACTTCAACCACTACCCGTTCCCGAGCAACCGTTCGAGAGCGTCTCGATGGATTTCATTACTTGTTTGCCAAAATCGGACGGGTGTGGTACGATTATTGTGGTGGTAGATCGGTTCTCTAAGTACGGGATCCTTATACCGGCTCCCCCAGACGTAACGGCAGAAAATACCGCACGGCTCTTCATGATGAACGTTGTCAAATGGTGGGGCGTGCCAAAGACTATAGTAAGTGACCGAGACCCCCGTTTCACGGGGAATTTTTGGGGTGAGCTGTTCAAGCTACTAGGGACCGACTTAGCGTTTTCCACCAGCTTTCACCCACAAACGGACGGACAAACGGAACGGGTGAATGCTTTATTGGAGCTCTACTTGAGGCACTACGTTAGTGCCAACCAGCGAGATTGGGCAAGGTTGCTCGATGTAGCCCAATTCTCTTATAATCTACAAAAGAGTGAATCAACGGGCCGAAGTCCGTTTGAGCTTGCCACGGGTAGGCAACCTCAGACACCGAGTACTCTCTCCTCGGGGTATGATGGCAAGTGCCCCGCTGCCTACAAGTTCGCAAAGAATATGCAGGAGGAACGTGAAGCAGCTCGGGTGGCGCTTGAAAAAGCGGCTAAACGAATGAAAAAGTGGGCCGATTCGAAACGACGGGATCGGGAGTTCGAGGAAGGCGACTTAGTCATGATGAAGCTCCTACCCCAACAGTACAAAACACTAAAAACGGTTCACAAAGGATTGGTGCGACGATACGAGGGACCGTTCAAGGTCATCGGCCGTGTGGGCCGAGTTGCTTATCGATTGGATTTGCCCCCGAAGCTTAAGATCCACCCGGTCGTCCATGTAAGTCTCTTAAAACCGTACTATGCCGACAAGGACGACCCAAGTCGTGGGGAATCAAAACGAGCACCAACTGCCGTGGTGACATCGTTTGACAAGGACGTGGAACGAATACTGGCCAAGCGGGTAATACGGAAGAGAGGAGTACCGAACTACAACGAGTACTTGGTCAAGTGGAAGGGTGTCCCCGATATCGAGACTACTTGGGAACGAGAGGCAGACTTATGGCAATTCAAGGACCGCATCGAAGAGTTCGAGCGGAACACGGGCGTTGAGGACAACGCCGAATTAGGTGGGGGAGAAAGAAGCCGAACCTCTAATCGACCTGGGCACATAAAAAATTCTCGGCGTCGAAAGAGATTTGAGATTCCGTAAGTAACTCAGTGAGTGCTTTCTAAGAAGGGCTTGGCTTGGAAGAAGAAAATGAAATACGAATAACCGCGCTGGTCGTACCGAAATTATCTCCAATGCAACCCATGGCTATCGTTCGTTATTTACTTCCCTTTCTTACTTTCATAGCAGCTAATTCTTTATTTCGTTTTCTAGGATCAGAAGGAACCGCTATAATGAGCACACTCGTTCTTTTAGGAATACTGATTTTAGGTTTGATCTTTCTGTTTCGTCTTTATTATTTTCATTTGAATAGAAGGTATGGCTCTCGAGTTGTATGTATTATGTATATATCCCTTCTTTGTTTCACCTCCCTCTTTTGCTATTGTATCCGTATCTATGTAGTTTCAGATATTGGTTTTTTATTCTCTGATGTGTTGACAGTGTTTATGAGCACTTGCGCGGTTTTGGGGTCGGGTGGTGAAGTGACTCCCCATTCCGAAAATATCAAAGCATCCAGCTCGGAAGCTACGAGCGTAGGCCAAGTGCCGAACAGGAATGATGCAGGCCCTTCTAATCCTGGGCCGAGGGAATACAACTCCCCGTGGGAGTCCTTTCCATCGGTCCCTTCTGACCTGCCACCCTTACCTGCAGGCTCGGTTCCGTCTGTCCCATCATTACCATCTGTAGGGAGTGATTTTGAGGTAGAGCAGCCGGCTCCCATACAACCTGGGGATGACACAACTGAACCTTACAATCAGCCCAATGGTTATTGGTATACTCGTAGAATAATAGAAGATTACTTAAAAGCAGATATGGATATGAACTTCGACAGAACACCTTCTTACAGTAAGTATCGGCGAGTCTTCGAGCTGGTAGTTGGACCAAATTATAAAAGTAAAACTAGACTCGTTGAAGTATTGGTGGATATAGCCGGCAACCCTGAAAATAATACTACAATAGAGAGGGCGCGACGAATCATGAATTCAATTTACCAGCAGCAAATTAAAGACCGTGACCTTGACAGCTATGAGTATGAGGAGGATGGAGAATAAAAGAATGTTCGGAATTCTTGTCTTTGGTAGTGATTGTAGGGTTCACGTCATATTTGGCAGCCGCCTCGGGATCCCCGGGATTCGGGATCCTCCACTGCCCGAAAGCAAGAGGACTAGAAGTGTATACTTTAGCAGGCTACTCCCCGAAAATGCCTACGGAAGTTGGGGTTCATAGTCGTCATAGACTGCTTCCTTGATCAACTCCATACTTCCTGCAGTGAGGTAGCTCGAACCTCCCTTTCGATCTGTATTGCATTGCTTTTTCAGGCTCCAGGGTTGGAAGTCCGGGTGGGGTTTAAATAGCGTGGAAGGGTATTGCTTTTCTTTCCAGTTGGCTGTCAAGCTCTCCTCCTGCCTTACCCTTGAAGATGAAAGGAAGCCTATACCGGCGATCACTCCCATTCATAGTGCTATGGTCCCTGCTAGATGAGCAGAAAGTGAGAGCTATCCACACCTGACTTCGCACCCTCTACTCTAGGTGAGGTTCTTCTTCATCGTGTCGTTGGCAATCAGCCTGTGCTAATTCTTTGTGTGCTTTTGGCAATGGACAAATCCCCAGTATGGCCCTTTTCTTTCTTTCGCTATTGATCATTATGCCATCTTGCGAGATCTATGTCTTCATCAGCCCATCTTTCTGGGGGTTCGGCTACGCTTTGTAAGGGTGCTACCCATTTGACAGCCACTCAGACCACCGGGTAGGGCAAGCCGAGTGCAGGGAGGTTTGGTTTTTTTCATACATTTCTCCTGGAGTTCCTGCTTCCTTCGTTCTGTGGTTTTGAGTTCCCTCTCTCTTTAAAGGTTAGGAGCGATGATTCAGTAAGGGCGCGCTAGCAAACGTGCACGCGGCGAGCCGGGTGGGCTCTAGATTGCCTTTTAAGGCCTGTCTTAACCACTCATATGAGGCGCCCCTCGCCAAGATAGCGCAGTTCGGTCTCTGATACGATTCTCAGAATTTACCTGCCCATTAGCAAGGTATGCTCAGTTATTATTGTATAGGCAATAAGATAAGTGAAATGCGCTAAAGAGAGACCTCATAGCTCGCAAAGCAAAGTCGATTGGGCATTCCCATTGTTGATAAGCTCCGCCCTCTTCTTCCAAGAGAAAGAAGAGCAAGAACATCGCTTCTCCTTCCTCGCCACACACCTTCCTCGCACTCTCTCCTTATCGCATACTCGCTCTATTCTTGCGCTCGCTCAGTCTCGCCAGCTTTTCGCTCCCTCGCACCTTCAATTACATCGAACCTCTCCTTTTAGTCTCGCGGGCTTTGCGCCGCCTCGCCACACACCCCTTAACGGCCTTAGCGGCCTTATGGTCGATCTGCTTTCGCTGAATGAACCTGCGTCGCCACCTGACAAGCACCCGGTTTGGTACTCGCTTAGTCGCTCGTTAGGTCTCACTGCTTTCGCACCCTATTTGAACAAAACCCATTCTCGATGCTGCTCCTTCTCTAAGACATTTGGCACTTGAGGAATGGCGCCCTTTGTTTTGACTGCCACCAGCAAGAGACATTAATGCCGCATCAACAGGAAAGTGCTAACAGCTCGCATCAATTCCCTGCTTTTCTCTGTCCTCCAAGAGCTCCAATGCCGACATCTATCCCATATGTCACTAACTTTAGCGGTAGCATGAATAAAGTGAGCGCTCATCTCGAGAGCGTGAAAAAAGAAGTGCCACTAAGAGCGCATTCGAGGCCATCCTCTTCTCTTAGAGGATTAACCGCAACAACATAAGCTTCAACAGGAAAGGCAGCCTACTCTGATTCGAGAGCTGCGGATTCTCTTGCAGTAGCCATTCACTCGACCAGTTCATGTGCTGCTCCTTCAACATCTGTAAAAGAAAGAAGAAAGTCCCGCAAAAGAGCAGCTATTCCGATTTTGGATTCATAGCCTGGCCTCCCGATTCAATAGTAGTTGTCCTTCAAACAGTTCCTTCTGGGCATCTTCGATGAGAAGCATTCCGCTTTCTTGCTGGAGGCCTTACGACTGCTCTTTCAAATTCATTCTTGTGCCAAGATCGACAATTCCGTACAAAGAGAAAAAGGCAGTCTGAAGTGGGGCCTCTCACCACCATTTCGAGAGAAGCCTTTGTCATAAACTTTATCCTTCTTCTTGCTTATTCTAATGACTAAAGAGCCTTTATCCGAGGTGATCTTTCATCCAACCAGTCATCCGAGTCGGGATTTGAACCCGGTGTCTAGTTAGGCAAGAACTGTGGATCTCTCTTTCAATTAAAAAGGTTCTCCCTTGCAGAGAGCGCCTCTTGAATTAAGGGTTTCGATCAGCCCCTCTTTATTGTGCTAAGCATGACCCCGGTGCCATCCGGTTAGCAGCGCCCTATGTTCATGTGGACCTGGTCAAGAGTCCGGATCCGTCTTCGCTCCTTATTTGATATACGACCTAGCGCTGAAAGGTGAGCATGCGGAACATTTTTTTTCACATTCTATGCTGGGTGATGTCATGATCGAAATTACTCCCAACGAAAGAGATAGCTTTACTAGGAAAACAAAACTAACAACTAGCTTGTGGAGTAGTTCGCCGATCAAGATCAAAAGGCTGTTGGCTATTCTATTAGGTCAAAACTGAGAAAGAGCCGTAATGAATCGTACAGGTCGGGCAGTGGGAGTCACAGTCGGTACATTCGTATTACGAAGATCTGACCTTAACCTTAAAGGATCGGATAAGATAGAGGTGTCACGAGCTGGACTCGAACCAGCGCTTCCAGCTGTTCAAGGAAGGGAAGCGGGCAAGTCGAACTTACTTAACTTAAGCTTAAGAAATAGCTTTCTATCTTAAACACGTATTAAGAATAAGAAAAGAAGTGCCGGAGCGTGCTGAAGAGTAAGGCCTTTGTTTACTACTCGCGGATTGCCAGGGTCCTACGCGAAACTTTCCCTAAATTCAAGTTAAACACACCCATGCCTGTCATCATCCGCTACGATGAAGTTGTTCAACTCCTCTCTCATCACCGGAATGGAAGACCATAGAATATTGGAATATAAAGAAAGAAGCTCAACTCACCGGTCCCGAAGAGATGAAGCGGAATAGCAATGACAATGCCTTAGTCCGACGGGCTGAGAAAAAGGGCTTCAGCAAAGACGATTCGTTGCATCAATGCACTAAGTCCTTCCAGCTCCATTCATGCCCATCTACCGACCGAGGAAGACGCTATCGATCCGGGACTAGGCGCTTTCAATCCCTTACGAACGTGGTTCTCTTTGAACAAGCCTTCTTACTACAGCTTCTTTCTGTCACCCTATTTGTTGAAAGGTCTGGGGAGCTTTCTAAATGCTAATCGAGATTGTAATCCCTGAAATCTGCTAACAGAGACCGTACTACCGCTGAAGCTACTTCCTTCTTTGTCTTTGTCCGATTCACGTCCAAAAAAACCTCTTTCTTCTCCTTCTTCGCCTAGCTTCAAAGCCATATTCCCTACTTAAAGAAGAAGGAACTTGCTTAATGCCATGCCGGAAGTCGGATAATAAGCTGGAAGTGTAATTAAGTAGACGGCTGGATCCCTTTCTTATGCCCTCTTTTGGATATGCACTGGTTAGAGGAGAGATTAGAGCCGCTTCGGCATTAGCTTTCTGACCAGAGAGAACTACTATGCCAGAGGCTGGTGACTGAGTAGCATGTCAACGGGCACTGAAAGGAGTGATCCAAAATCCAATTTTCGAAAGTGAAAAAAACCTGTTCCGTGGAAAGAAAAGAGTAATAAAGACGAATTAATCTTAATCTAAGTTATAGGTTGCCGGTCGAGACGAGAGTGCTTAGGTCGGCGGCGGTCGGGTAACTGTCCCTGCTTCAATAGTGGCTGTACCTGCTGCAAGAGTCAGAGTAGATTGACCGTTCAGTGGCTATAGGAGAAGGTCCAGTCCTAAGCGCATTAGTCTTTGAAGCAAATTTCTGATCCTACCTAAGTGAGCCCATTCTTCACTTTGTCAAGCCTATCCTTATCTGAGAAATTGAGTGGGGAAGGGTCCTGCATGGAATCGCTGATCATGGAAGCACTCACTATTGCTCGCCTACTTTACACGTAGGTATAAGATGCCCGGGAACAATTCCCTTCCGAGAACTGCTGTCCGGTAAATTCACTAGAATATAATCAAGATAGACGTGTCACATAATCACATAAATAATGAAATCTAGTAATCTAGTAAGTGACTGTACGCCTTGCCCACTTTGCATCTTCTTTCTTGTACTGGAAAATTCCTGGCTAAGCGAATGGTACTACTTGCAGCGTATGGGCATCCCAGGAAAGGGGCGTACTCATTACCTTGATCTCTATTTGATTTATGCCTGAAAACGTCCCTTCTTTGGCCTACAGCCCCGTCATCCGGGGACGGCGGGGCAGAAGGTTCTGGTTAAGCAAGATTCCCAATCTTTCGTCTTGATCCAACTTGCGGAAAGAAAAGGGCGAAACCCGATCCCGCTCATTGAGTGTAGTGTAGGAGCTCCCCTTCAGTTTGAAGCTTCAGATTGAATTACTTAGAAAAGGATAGAACTCCGTATTAGACTAGCTACCCATGCCTACCCCGTGACCCCTAAGCCGTGCACTTATGCCTAAGAAAGAGGACCGTTCCAGCATAACCCTTTCCTAGCCGCATGACTGATACGGGTACAGGCACGGACTTGAGTTCGGGATGAGAAAACTTTTGTTTCGTGAAAAGAAGCAAAGTAGCTAAAGGGGGCGGGCTCCGCTATGATAGTTTCCTTTTGTTCAATATCTATTAGTCTATTCAACGACCATGCAAAAGCCTCGTTTTGACGACTGGATTTGCCATTATCAAACCTCCGTTCGCAGCTATTTATACTATCAATACCTACTGGCCTTGCGGACTCTATGGGACTAGTCTAAAATCTAAAAAAAAGAATGGAATTGGATCAAATCAAGGAAGGGGGGTGCCATTGATCCTTGGTACGACGAAGCGAAGAGATGATTGACGAGAAGCTTGAGTGACTTGTTAACGATTTGCTGTAGTTTACCCTTTTACTTTTTTTTGTAAATTGCTCAATGGGAGGAGCGCTTGGACTTGGAAGCAAGCTAAAGCTTTAAGCCCGCAGGGACAAAGGCTACGCACCTTGGTTTGCGGCGAATAGATTGTCGATCTTTAGCCAATAGCAGTAGGAGTATGGATGGATGGCATGTATCATTAGCTGGCACTGGCTTTCGATTCTGGGATATCAATAAGACATATGCAATGTGCCTCTAGAGCATCTACTGACCCGCCTTCACGTTCTCAAGTAGTGCACTATTTCTGTCATCTCTTTCTCTTGGACCGCGCCTTTTGGTCTCATTGAGCTTTCGGCTCTCATATGCGATAGGGTTACCTTATTGTACTAGCACACCGCCTATGGCATAGTCTGACGCATCCGTGTGTACTTCATTAGTGTGATCTGGCAACTGCAATACGGGGTCGCCTGCTTTAGGTCCTCGAAAGCTCTTTGACACTCTTCCGATCAGTGCCACGATCGGTCCGTACGTCCTTCCTTCTTTAAGAGATTTTTGAGTTGACTCTTCGAGTAACTTATGATGAATCTTCGGTAATAGTTCACGAGCCCTAAAAACGATCTTAGCTCACTCACCTTGGTAGGTGCTTGCCACTCCTCGATGGCTCTGATGCCCATCCAATGCTCTAGGATCTTCGTCTGTCCAAAGGAGCTTTTATCTTTCTTTACATAGAGGTGATTCTTCCTTAATACCTTACGGTCCGGAGGTGGCTAACGTGGTCGTTTAACGAATGGCTATAGCCCACGATCAAAGTATACCACCAGTCGTCTAAGTACGGGTGAAATAGCTCATTGTAGAGGGTGCAGAACGTGGCAGGGGCATTGGTGAGTCCAAAAGGCATAACCAAATCAAAGGGGCTGTGTAACTGCTGTTAGAACGCTTCTATTAATCTGTTACGGATGTCGAGAAGATTGGTTCTGTGCCAGGTCATGGTGATATGCTGGATAAAGGGTTGTTTCGTCGATAGCATTATCTGATGTGGGATGCGTAGTAGCTGTTGTCACAGTAGGGGTCCCTAAGGCGGGAATTGTCCTAAAGTAGCCATAGCGTTGATTGCTCTCCTTGTTCTATTGTATGGGCGAATTATCTTAACGAAAGCCTTCTTTTTGGCTCTCGTGTGAGGGGGTTGTCATAACTTGTGTCTATCCGCTGTTAAATGACTTAACTTAATAGAGTCCTAAGGGCAGTCTCAAAGATAAGGAACAACAAGCCAATGAAAAAACCTAAAGATAATATAACAAGAACAAGAAGGGAAGGAAAAAGAGTCTCTATTACACAAACAATTGACAAGCTGAGCGAAATCCTGTTACCGGACCCCTTCCCCTTTCACCTCTAGGATAAACTTCTGGGATGAGCCCTTCTTCTCGTAATTTTGATATTAGAGGGAAAATTCTCGATCCCAGACCAGGCTCCGATCAAGGTTTATGGATGGGTTTGTAGGGGCATATTCTAATATTTGGCAGTTACGTTAATGTTCAATTAATTTAAAAAAAGATTGACTTAGTGGTCATTGAAAGAGAGGATATAAAATATATATTCTCAGTCCAGATATGTGGTGCGGTTACTCCAAACCATCAAACAAAGGTCTGTAGAAGGCAAATCTCTAGCTCCAATGACTGATGGAACCTCTGCATATGGGAAGTAAGAAGTCCATCCAAGGTTATCAGTCTCTACTTGATAAGTTGGTGGCATGGAACCACTTTAAATGAATCAAAGTGCCGTTTTTTTAATCAACATTATTTTAATGCAGCTGGCTAAGTCATTAGTCATTTCCTTTAAACTTTGGAACTACCCCATAACGTTCTCTTGCTTGGTCCTGAACAAGGTTCTAACCACCACACAAGAAGCCGGCATCTCTTAAGAAAAAACAGCGGGAACGCGGTCGAATAGATCAATGGTTGGCCGGGCCGACCTTAGGCTTGAAAGCCCTACTTATACTTAATCTAGCATTAGTAATTGTCTTAAGTGAACAGATAGAACGAAGGAACCCTGGATGAGCGTTGCTATAGTTGTGAGTCCAGTCCGTAAAGATTCACCCGGTATCACCCCTAGGAATACACTTATTACTACATACCCAGGCCATACAGTTAGAGCATCTGCGCCCTTATCGAAAGTCTATTCGAGAGAGAACTCGGGGACTCATATCACATTTCCGGCTCGGGATGACCCACCCTTAGGCAGGGCCTTTCGAAGATCAATAGTCGTTAAGTGAGCCGCCTGGTGCCAAGGAATGAATTCGGTTAGACTACGGGAATCGACGATCTTAGATCCCGGCGTCCGTCTTTACTTTATATGTAGATGTCTTCTTTCTGGTTCCAAGATTCACTCTCATTTCAGGGGTGGCACGATCTTGGGTTGTCGGCGGCGTGAAGGATACGGTAGAATGTTAGACTTTCTTATATATAGTATAGTCATATTCTCCAACAAGGAGAAAGCATTGAAGGGCTGCTTCAGCGGAGTCAAGACAAGAGACTCATGAATAGTGGGTCGATGTAATTGAGCAGCATGTCGGTAACTAATCAAAGGATATCGCTAGAGGTATTGAGAGCAATAAATGAGGAATTAAGACTACCATGAACTATGAAATCGGTCTTGACGGTGAAATTTGTCTGGGAAAGGTCTTTTCTGCCCTAGTTTTTTAGGATGAGATCCTATTCTATTTTTGCGCGCCTCTTCTATCTCCTACAGCTTCCTTTTTTTGATGAATATTTCCCGCTTGGTCTGCTCCCTCCATGAGGAAAGAGGGCTCGCAAAGGCTTGATTCTTTATTCATTCCAGAGCAGGAACTTGACTCCTACTGAAAGATTTCAATCGAGGAACTCCTTCTTTCAAACAGACGATTTTTGAACAGACAGGAGAGAGGATATTAAGTGCATCGTCTTCTGCCAAAGAACCTATTCCTGCTTGCTTGACTACCACAGGCTGACTGCCACTGACTGGCATAGAGTGCTTAAGACAGAGACAGTAGATTCTTCAAAGATAAGTTTAAGAATTAAAAAAAAAAGGGGCTCGTGCAATCAAGAAGTTAACGGGATAACGTCTGACAAAAAGCGGGGCAACGTCTGGAAAAAAGGCGGATTATAGGCAAAAAAGAAGAAAACAAGACGATACGCCCAAAGGGGAGCTTATAGCGATACTAGTACTAGAAAATGAAATTACATTACTTATTATAAGAATTGATCCATCACAATAACTTGTACTTTCCCACATCTCAACTCTTGATCTTTCTTTGCTTAAGACTTGGGCATTGGAAGTGGAATGGGATAGATCTACTTTCCGCTTTAGTTTCGCTTGTAGCTTGGTTGATAACCGGTTCGAGAGCTGAAGCCAAGTCCTTTCCTGATTTCATCGAAAATCGAATTAAATGCCACTAAACCATATGCTTAACACATCCTCATCATAGAAATCCAAATTTCAAGAATTGCTTAATTAAATAACATAAATAACGTGTCCAAAAGAAGAGTCAAGCTCTCGCCCTTTAGAAATAAGGCTAAATTTCATTGGTTCAAATCCGATAAAGGGCTTTTTTCGGGTGTTCCAAACACTCTCTTTTTTTCGGTATGCCGCTCCGCGAGCAAGGAGTGCCACGCACGAGCGGAGCAAAAAGAAAGCAAGGGGAATTCTTCGATTTTTAGGGGAGAAATGCTTTGATTGCGTATTTAATATAGATCCATGTCTTTCTTGTTCCACTAGCTAGGACCAAATTCTCACATGCCTCTTTCGTTATTACAACCTTATTTTTTGATGTCAAAGACCAGGAGCTACGCGCAAATTCTCATTGGATCTCGGTTGTTCTTAACAGCGATGGCTATTCATTTAAGTCTTCGGGTAGCACCACTAGATCTTCAACAAGGTGGAAATTCTCGTATTCCGTATGTACATGTTCCTGCGGCTCGGATGAGTATTCTTGTTTATATCGCAACGGCTATAAACACTTTTTTGTTCCTATTAACAAAACATCCCCTTTTTCTTCGCTCTTCCGGAACCGGTATAGAAATGGGTGCTTTTTTTACGTTGTTTACCTTAGTTACTGGGGGGTTTCGGGGAAGACCTATGTGGGGCACCTTTTGGGTGTGGGATGCTCGTTTAACCTCTGTATTCATCTTGTTCCTTATTTACCTGGGTGCACTGCGTTTTCAAAAGCTTTCTGTCGAACCGGCTCCTATTTCAATCTGTGCCGGACCGATCGATATACCAATAATCAAGTCTTCAGTCAACTGGTGGAATACATCGCATCAACCTGGGAGCATTAGCCGATTTGGTACATCAATACATGTTCCTATGCCCATTCCAATCTTGTCTAACTTTGCTAACTCCCCCTTCTCAACCCGTATCTTGTTCGTTCTGGAAACACGTCTTCCTATTCCATCTTTTCTCGAATCTCCTTTAACAGAAGAAATAGAAGCTCGAGAAAGAATACCAAAACCTAGTTCACTCGCTGAGTCTCTTTGTATCCATGGCTGAATGGTTAAAGCGCCCAACCGGGCAAATTCGTGGGTTCGATTCCTGCTGGATGCACTTGGGACGTTCAGTTCAATGAGAAGAGGTTACTCCCATCAGACTTAGAGATGTGACATTGAGTCCTTACTGAACTTGAAGCTTAGTCAGGGAGTCAATATACTGATTGATTCTTTCTCTTTTGAAAAGGTGTGAAGTGGGCTTCTTCTACTTCACTTCATGAGGAAAAAAATTGGATCTGAACCATCTTGCTTTTCTGGTGAAGGAAGGTTCTGAACATTGGACTGGTTGAGCTGCAGAAAGCAGCTTTTCATATGCTGTGACCCAGGATTCCCCTGGAAGGGCACCCACAGGACATACCAGGACTCTGGAACAACTCTTTTGTGGTAAGTTGCTTCGGGATGAACACAGCTTGGCTGTGCATTAGAATCATAGAATCCAATTCTATGAGGAGAGCATCTGTGGTCTTGTAGAGATGCAGGGACTTTCAAGTCAAATGCATGATGCATGATTCTGCAACCTGTAAACTATCTGGTAATGGTAATAGAGTCTTAATAATCTATCTTACCAACCGACCTCTTTTTGAGGCCTCTGAAGCCGGCTTTCTTAGCTGGAATTAGCCAGTTCGAAAGAGGAGAGTTAGCCAGTCACTCGATGATTGAAAGATTTGACTCCTTCCCATTCTCACGTAGCACAAGAAGGGGGAAGATCGAACTGGAATTCGGGTGCCTGCTCTTTTAGAAGAAAAATCATTCTCTTTTTTCTAGTAAAGCTAGCCCAAAGAGTGGTGGTGAACCCGTGCTACTGCTACTATCACTATGCTGTTCTTATTTTATTTAAGTTTAAGGCGCACCTCTATTGCTTAGCCCTATGAAGGAGTTAAGCTCTTCCCATTGCGTTACAGAAACCTCGATGTTCGCAGTTTTAGGTCAAGACGATGAAAGGGGGCGAAGAGAAAGAGAATAGACTACCTCATAAAAAGAAACACTCTATTTGGGTATGAGACTCGGTACTCACCCACCCATAGAGAAAAGATCTTTGGCTCTAGGGCTATAGTCTGGGCCACGAGGCCTTAGACAAAATATTAGGCCTACTCAAGACTGCTTCTTGCTCGCATGGACCCGAGACAGTCTCTCTTTTATTTGAGAAGGCAGCCTTAGCCTTAGAAGGGGAACCCTGGCAACTCTGACTGTCAGAGTTCGATATCACCTATGTCACGCAGAAAGAAAGGGACGAGCTCTAGCAGATAATCTTGCAGCACATCCAGTGCCTGAATATCAGCTATTGAGAGAAGTAAGGCTCGTAGGCGGACTAAGAGCTCTTGTCACGGAATAGGGGGTTATCGCCTTTCGGGTTGTGGATGTTATAACTGATTTAGTGGGATAGAATGGTATTAGCAGTAGATTAGTCTTAGTGAGTGCCATTGCTTTCGATTCTCCGCATTTTTTGTTGTCAACGGGAAAGATTGGCCCTTCTCGAACCGGTAATTCACCCCGGAGTGCCTAGCCTTAGAGCTCGTACTCATACTCTCACATCGGATACGAAAGCACCGGAGTCAATAGCTGCGCTTATTCCTTCAACAGCGGAGAGTTTCACACGAACTGAAAGACATTCTACAATCACTTGCATTCAAACTGATCAATGCTTTGCTACCGGGCTTCTAGTTGTCCTTTCTCCAACAGCTTAAATAGCAGCCTCCACTTCACTCTCTTGAGAGCTAGCTGCAGAGGATATTATAACAATAGCTGAAACCATGAGTGAACAGTCGATTCAACAAGGGACAGAGTTCTGGCATCCTTTACTCTATTATCTTATTTCACCCTTCGAGTCCCTATACCGTATTCTCATGTATTTTAGTAATAAGATAAGGTGTGAGCCCGTGAGAGTGAGAGAAAAGAAGATGCCCTTTGAGAGGCAAAGCTTAGTCGGATTCTAACCCTGTCGCCCGTGGGTTCCTTCAATCGGGTTAACTGCATCGGATATTCTCACTGCTAGCAATCAATCATTATATAGTAGAGACAACGCTACCTCCTCTTCCCCTCGGTTTTTATCCCTTTAGAGGATCCAGTTCAAGCATCATCCTAAGAAGACTTGAGGATGGACCCTGGGCGTCGTTCTTTATCCATTCATCTCTTTCCCTTGAGCCTGGTTTGAGCTTCTTTATCGGCTTTTTCTACCTATTTGCCTTCCCGCGGAACTACCTTGGGGAAATAAGAACTGAAGCCCTATTCACAGCTTTTTCGATTGGGTATGGCTTCGACTATTCCTGGAGCCGGTCAATTAGTTAACCATAGACATATTTTAGTTAAGTATATATAGAGTATATATAGTATATATATATAATTCTCGCTGCAAACCCCGAGATATTATTACGTTACGGCGAGGGATGAAACAAAAATCAAGAGCTCTGATTCAAAATTATCTCGATTCATCCCCCCATGAAAAATTTCCAAAACAATTGACTCTTCACCCATTCCAATATAAAGAATTAGTCAATCAAATAATAGATAGTAATTTGGTCGGTTTAAAAAAAATGAATTGCTAGTCGTAGAATAAGATTCCCGTCAGACTTAAACCTAACTAAAATAACAAGGGTTAGGAAAATTTTGCCCCCTTTCGCTGAAGTAAATTGACCTAAAAGGGGGTTTGATTTAGATTTTTCTCCCATTCATGTATCATAGATCGGCAGGGAGATTTTAATTCCTTGTCCACTCTTTCCAGTATTTTCCGAAAAACAGCAACTAGGAATAGAGAATCTATATCAAAGAAAGGTCTAACTGTTGGAATAATGATTTCCATTGCTATTTGATACATTTCGGTCAGTAACATTAATTAATTAGGTGAAGGTACGGAAAGAGAGGGATTCGAACCCTCGGTAAACAAAAGCCTACATAGCAATTCCAATGCTACGCCTTAAACCACTCGGCCATCTCTCCTACATAATGATTATGACCCAAAAACCGAGTGAATAGCGAGTCATTCATATTATATTATTGAATAGGTACGACCAAAAAATTCTAACTATAAAAATAGAAAATTTTGCATTCCCTTGCTAAGAGTGAAATGGTGGGATCCTTGTTTGATCTTTCTTTTTTTTAATTGGATTAGTACTGGGACGCATATATCAAAAGCTCAGTGTGCAATTTGAATGAGATAGATTTTTTTTTCAAATTCAAAGTAATTGAGGTTACACAAAATCGGAGCCAGAAAAAGAAAGAATTTAATCAGGAAAAGTATTATATCAGGGTAATTTTGTTAAATTCATTTTTTATCGTACAAGAAACGAATTCCATTTGTGTATGTGCTCCCAAGAAACATATGGTACTCTATTCCATGTAATGGATCGGGTCGAAAAACCAGACCCAGTCTCTCTTGGAATCCTGAATATGGCAATAATTGTACTAATCCACAGATGTCTCTCTCCCATCAATAGTACTAGTTGAAGTAATGAAAATTCCCCTATTTGTTTGATGGATGAGAAATGCGAAACGAAAAAGGGATAGAAAATAAAAGGATCCCCCGTTGGGAATGAAATTCTGCTTCCTGTCCCCCCTTTCACAGAAAATGGAGAGATGAATTGATGTATTTATTGAATCCGTCGGGACTGACGGGGCTCGAACCCGCAGCTTCCGCCTTGACAGGGCGGTGCTCTGACCGATTGAACTACAATCCCAGGAAAATTAGGTGTACAGCCTAAAAATTCTTATTTCATTCGAACCATTTAGTTTCGCCGTGTTGTAACAGAGACACGAATGATATACTATATTATTATATAATTAAAATACAATTTTATATATTTTTAAATACAGTAGACTCATAGTGGGCTAGGCTAATTCATGAATTGAATCAAATCAAATGGCCCTTTTAACTTAACTAAAGAGTCACGCTCTTTAAACGCCCTAAGAAAGAGGCTTAAGTTATCGCTTCAAATCCGATAAAGGGCTTTTTTATTTTCCACGAAACTCCTGTCTTAGTCTTCATTTTTAAGCAGAGGATATAAATATGAAAAAAAAATGTAACCGCCTGGCGAGTAGTTTTTTTTAGTTTTTAAGTGGAATGTTCATTATGATGATAAGTAGTCGATTAGGAGAACTGCTATGTCACTACAGGGTATACTCTTCCTCATGTTTCATTATTCATATTTTATGTCCTGGGACATAGATATTCTAGATACCCCATTATGAATCGCCAAAGTCTTCCTACTTCTCCATTTTCCAATCAGATCCGAAAAATGATAAATCAATCAAAAGTCAGTGGACCTGAATTGAATCATGACTATATAAGCTATTCTGATATTAAGAGATTCAATATAGATGAGTGGAAGCGGACCTTTGATTTCCTTGGACCACGCAAGAATTCGTCGTCCGATTGAATCTGCTTGGCCCTGGATGCTCTATAGGAATCCATCGCTATTCCTTTCCAAAGGTTCATTCCGAGTCACAAGAGCAATCCCTTTTTTTTTAATGATTTTTTTCTTTTCGTTATGGTAATGCAATGCAAGAGGTCGGAAATCAGGTAGTTTCTGATGATGAAAAGAGCTTTTATCTTATGTGAAATTTATGAAAACCCGAAATGTCGGTAATGTTAGAAGACGACTGTCGGTATCTGATGGTCAGATACCTACGGTCGGTATATCTTTGAAAGCTCAGACGGAGAGAATAAACGGACTCCTCGAGGGCGTTAAGCTAAGCCACTTTTGTGCAAACCAGAAGGACTGGAGCTGTTGGATGTTGCTCAGTGCTGCTATAACTTAACAACCAAAAAGCTCTGCGTCGAACTTCAGCCCCTTCGAGTTGGCCACGGGGGAACAGCCTCTGACGCCCCACACCATTGCGACAGGAGGGGGCTAGCCCATACACCCACTGCACGGGTGGAATACTACTTAGTCAAGTAGAAAGGCCAACCTGAGAGCGAGGCAAGCCGGGAACGGGCTGAGACTTACGATTCGAAGACCAAGTCAGAGACTACTGGACGTCTCGCAGAGCGACTCTCAACGAGGACGTTGAGACTGTTCAAAAAAAAAAAAGATTTTTTGGCTTAATCCGCCTTTACTAAAGATCAAAGAGTACACTTGTACTCCGGCTAATAAGGGAAAGGTTTTTTTAAATCCAAGTTTGACTCTGATTAGATCCTTAGCGCAAGCGCTAAGTAAGCAAGCTACCTTATGTAAAAACCGAGGAAAATAACGTCAAGTAGAAACGAACAAGGTCTTAGGCACGATCACTATATCTTTTCTTTTTCTTTATCTCTCCTCTATGGAAAGAGGGGATGGTACGTGACGTGGTATACCTGATCGTTTAGTCAACGAGACGTACGTACGACATAGCTCCATCTATATGTTCTTTGGAGCTAAAACCAATCAATAGAATGAAATGAAATAATGGTAAGCCTAGGGCGACGAACATGGCTCAAGAGTGTTTATACAAAGCCCTTCTCTTCTTCACTCAAAGAGGCAATGCACCCTTTGATTGAATGGTACTTTCAATTATATAATAATTATAA